TATTACCTCCCCTTTCCCCTCTCAAACAAATTGAAATGATTGAAGTTTTTCTATTTGGAATCGTATTGGGTCTAATTCCTATTACTTTGGCTGGATTATTCGTAACTGCATATTTACAATACAGACGTGGTGATCAGTTGGAACTTTGATTAATTAACATCCTTTTTTTGATTGACCTCCTACTTCCTTTAATTCGCGGGAGGTCAAATTTTGATTGGTTTAATTATTTCGGTGGTAATTTTCGACCTAGCGCGACTAACAAGAACACAGAATCACGCTCTGTAGGATTTGAACCTACGACATCAGGTTTTGGAGACCCACGTTCTACCGAACTGAACTAAGAGCGCTTTAGTATCACAATGAATATTTCATAACCCCAATCCGTCTTGCATATATACTATACATAAAATGAAAAATTTTTTGTGTATGTCCAATTTTCTTTTAATCGATCTCAATTGATCCCCCGTTACTGTTCAGAAGATAAGTAATAGGTAGGGATGACAGGATTTGAACCCGTGACATTTTGTACCCAAAACAAACGCGCTACCAAGCTGCGCTACATCCCTTTCAATTGGTCTACAATGCCATTGTAGAGAATCCCTGCTTTGTTTTCCATATCTTTATTTCCTCCATTGATATACACAAATATCTTGTCATTTCTCCTTTTTGGTCTCATATAATAATATAATTATATTATAAATAGTAAAAGACTTCTATTATATTTCTATGTATATATATATAAAGTATGAAATAAATATGAGACCCCGTAAAAAAATGAATATTTTTCGAGAATTTCTGGCATAAAGGGGCATATTTGTTTCTTTTAAGATTAAGAAAAGTAATATCTATTTTGCACATTTCAAGTTGTACATTTCAACTTGAATTAGGGATTCTGCGTACAAATACAAGCGGTCGGTCATTAAGTACATATACACATCTGGGTATATATGTATTACCATTATGTATTTAGAAATAATAAAGAAAGAGGAGAATTCAAAATGCGAGATCTAAAAACATATCTCTCCGTGGCACCGGTAGTAAGTACTCTATGGTTCGGGTCTTTAGCAGGTTTATTGATAGAGATCAATCGTTTTTTTCCGGATGCGTTGATATTCCCCTTTTTTTCATTCTAGTTATTGATATGGGAGGGGGGGAAGAGGATTAGAGATACAATCAAATATCTGTAACTAATCCCTTCCCTTTTTTTTTTTTAGAATATACGTTAGAAAAACAAATAAAGAGATTCCTCCTCGGTGAAGCTAGTAACTCGGGCCAGGTTTCAATTTAAATGAAATTAATAAAAAATAGAGTGAAATGTGATGGTTGGGGCAATAATATCATACAAGATACTTAAATGAAAATGAAATGCTGTACGGCAATTTTAAATTAGAAATCTAGTAATATAGTTAGAAATCATTATATTACTTATTATTAATATATTGTTATTATTACTATATTCATTTATATTGATTTATTGCAACGAAATCTTTCTTTCATAATTAGATTTCGAGTTACCTGTTTCTTTTTTTTTTTTTTCGTTCCTTTCTTCTTCCTCGTTTCGGATCGGAAAATTAAAGAATTGAATGAATCAAAAACCAAAGGAGGCTCATGGCCAAGGGTAAAGATGTCCGAGTAACGGTGATTTTGGAATGTACCAGTTGTGTTCGAAATCGTGTTAATAAAGAATCAATGGGCATTTCCAGATATATTACTCAAAAGAATCGACATAATACGCCTAGTCGATTGGAATTGAGAAAATTCTGTCCCTGTTGTTACAAACATACGATTCACGGGGAGATAAAGAAATAGATCTAACCGGTCGCTCGTGTGTCAGTCTTCCGTTCCAAGGAAGATGAAAAATGACATATTAGATATATCTAATATCTATTGATTTAAATATAAAAAAACCAAATCCTATTTCGATCGGATCAACCGTGATGGAGAATTAAGAAATAGGATCTTTAGGATAAGGAATAAACAAACCATGGATAAATCCAAGCGAATCTTTCTTAAATCCAAGCGATCTTTTCGTAGGCGTTTGCCTCCGATCCAATCGGGGGATCGAATTGATTATAGAAACATGAGTTTAATTAGTCGATTTATTAGCGAACAAGGAAAAATATTATCTAGACGGGTGAATCGATTGACCTTAAAACAACAACGATTAATTACTATTGCTATAAAACAAGCTCGTATTTTATCTCCGTTACCTTTTCTTAATAATGAGAAACAATTTGAAAGAAGCGAGTCAACCGCTAGAACTACTGGTCTTAGAACCAGAAAAAAATAGGCTGACTCTTGAATTGAATCAAAAAAAAATTCCAATCCAAACTCAAATGCGGATTGACGCTTTTTTTTTTTTTCGAACGACAATCAAATCTGGATTTCCTATTTTTCGAAAAAAAAAAAATTGGGGAAGAAGAAGAAATGTTTTTTATTGAACGTGTTTCTTCATTTTCATTTTGACGACTTTTTCATATTTTATTATACTAATTTCTACTCTACCTTCCCAGAGTTCATTTTCCGGGGAACTCCATTTAAACCATTTCAACGGATTCCTTCCACTCTCTTTATTTTATGATCTCATTGGAAATCATATAAAGACAACTCCTATTTAATATAGCTATTTGTGCAAGTATTTTACGATTAAGAAGCAACTGTTTCTTGTACAGATTGTTTATTAATTTACTATAACTAAAGTATACTTTATTGTCTCGAATTACTGCATTTATACGAGTGATCCACAAACGACGAAAATCTCTCTTTTGTCTACCCCTATCCCGATGAGCCGAAACCAAAGCTCTTATTTTCTGTTGAGTAATAGTCCGCGTAAGTCTTGAATGAGCCCCTCGAAAAGTTGATGCAAATAAACGGATTTTTGTTCTACGTCTTCGAGCTATATACCCTCGTTTAATTCTGGTCATTGAATAAATGAAACTTTGATGAATAACTAATTGATTTCCTTTCTTTCAGTTATCCGCTTCCCGTGTCCTAATCTATTAATAACAAAACGGATTCTTCCAATGTATAAAATAAAAATTCCAATGGCTTTTGCTACTCTAACCTTCCCGACCACGATTTTTTTCTAGGCATTTCCCCTAGAAAATAAAAATTGTATTGATACTAGGTAAAACACATAGTAAATAAAAAAGTAATAAATATAAATGGATTATAGTGGGTTCCATCGTTTCTATGGTTACTTCTTAAACGGCGAGGTCCTCTCTATACACCGGAGCCCTTCCCTCATTTAATCAATGTTATTGTTAACTTGTACAGTTCACACTCTTTGGCTCTACCCATAATTATCTAGTACTAGGTCTTTCACAACGAGATCTACTTATACAGTAACGGTATTTAATTATGAAGATTAGCTGAGTAGCTGACCCTGTTAGTCCGTTCTTGCAAGAATAAGGCCTAAATTTTATATTTTTTAAAATAAGATTTCCCCTGCTTAATGAATACCATTTGATATCAATGAGGAATTCTTTCTCATCTTAAATTTAAAATTGAGGTGGTTGGATTTGCACCAACGGGAACCATACATTTGATACCCCAATAGAAGGATAGATCTTTTTTTTTTAAGATATTGAATATTCAATGGAGTTCGTCCATTCTATCCTACTCACAGGTACGGATCGGTGATACTGGATCAATTGTTTTCTTTCTTTTGTCCTAGTCCATGGTCTGAACGAGTCGCACATACACCCTAGTACATGTTCCTCGTCGCTGAGGACATCCTCCAAGAGCGGGGGATTTCGTGACAGTTCTGATTGGCTGTCTTGTGTTTCTAATAAGTTGTTTAATAGTTGGCATGTTGAATCATATATATAATGGGCTGGTTTAGATCGACCTTAACCGGATACTTAGGAATTCTTTTTTTCTATATTTTGAATTTCTATAGTAAGAAATTCGATTAATAAATAGAATATTAAATCCGGTAAGAAAATAAAATCCCAAATCACGAATTCGTGTGAAATCCTTGTTCTTTTTCTTTGTTATTCAGTCGCTACAAGATCAACAATTCCATGAGCTTGGGCTTCTGTTGCTGACATAAAAACATCTCTTTCCATGTCTTCGGATACAACCCATAAGGGTTTGCCTGTCCTTTGTGCATAAACCCTTGTGATGGTTTCGCGTAGCTTCAGCAGTTCTTCCGCTTCCAGGATAAATTCTCCCGTCTGTGCCTCATAAAAAGAACTAGCAGGTTGATGGATCATTACCCTGATGATATAATGATATAACATAAAAATGTTTCTTCTATCTCGCATGATGAAAGTGAAAGGTGAGGAGATAAAGAATAATAAAAAAAAGATATAATTGAACAACCGTACAGGCATCTTTTGCGCATTGCATACGGCTCTATAATGGAATTCACTTTTTTTACCTTACTTACATCGAAGAAATAGAAAATAAATTATAGGGTCTATCAGACTCAGGTTGGTAAATGATCCAATAACCACCCTTCCTTTTGTAGTAGTTCAAAAATACTATAAAAATACTATGATGGTTCCGTTGCTTTATATATTTTTTTCGTCTGTTATTTAGCAATCCCAAAGTTTCTTTTTTTTTTTTTATTTTCAAATAAAAAAAAAGATTTATTTTCTTTCATATTCTTTTTCTTTCATAACATAAATATTGTTAAGATTAAGAGCCCCTGGTGTGAAAATAAAAAAGTTTGTGACGCTGAAATAGGCCTCCCGATAGATTGGCTAAAATCGAAAATACCTTTTATCTCATACTACTCTTTCGATACATAATCTAAGGTTTTTAAAAAAATTTCTCATATCGAATTCGAAGTGCCATGCTATTATTACTTAATATTCATATTTCATATAGTGTGAAGGCATAGTTTTCTTTTTTCTCTCAAATCAAATAAAAAACTCATTGGCGCCGAGCGTGAGGGAATGCTAGACGTTTGGTAATTTCCCCTCCGACAAGAATAAAAGATCCCATCGAAGCGGCTAATCCCATGCATACTGTCTGTATATCTGGTCGCACAAATTGCATAGTATCATAAATAGCTACTCCGGGTATTACCCATCCGCCAGGAGAGTTTATAAACAAATACAGATCTTTGGTATCATCCTCTATGCTGAGATATACCATAAGACCAATAAGTTGATTCGAGATCTCGCTATCAACCCCCTGGCCTAAAAAAAGTAATCTTTCTCGATAAAGTCGGTTGATTGGGATAAAATAGTATCCCTTAGAAACCGTACATGCACCTTTTGATGCATACGGTTCAACAAAAATCATGAAAAAAGGAATCAATGTGTAGATTCTAGCTTTTTTTTTCATAACAGGTTTTTTAACTTATAAAAAGGGACTTTTCTTTCATTTTTCAAGAAAGATGAGTTTTGGCCTGTTTTGTTTATCTAAAAAAAAATGACTAAACTTATCTGACTAACTTCTCATTGATGTATTGTTTCATCGAGATACAATCTAAATCGCGATGTAATTTTCTTGTTGCTGACTGGGCTTCTTCAATTTTTTTTAGGTTTATGCTCTACTCCGAGTAAAGATCCGCCCGATTTGGATTTGCACATATAGGACAAATGCCCCAATACCACGTCCTTTTTCTACGACTTCCCTTTTTTTTTTTTTCAATTTATTTCACGTCTTCCAACAAATATTCAACGCATTCATCATATTACTCGATTGATTAATAGTTTGAGATCACTTCTATTTAGTATTTCTATTTAGAAATATATAAATAAATAGAAATAACTAAAATATGATATTAAGTCGTAATCCTAAATATATTTATTACCAATTGGTTTTCTTTCTAAACGGAGCCTGGATACTTCATTTGATTGGTCTAACCAAGCCAACCATAAATTATTCTAATTGATAATATTAATCCGTATACCCTCCCTAAAAAATGGATCTAATTGCACTTCACGCTCCAAATTTTTGATAATTGAATCAATCTTTCTTGGGCGAAAGAGGGGATATCTCGATCGGGGAAGAGAACGGGGAAATACCATATGCCCAATATATCTGACAAGTCGCACTATACGTCAATCCACAATGCATCTTCCTCTCCAGGACTTCGAAAAGGTACTCTTGGAACACCAATAGGCATTAAATAAAAGAAAAATTAAGTACTATATCTCACTTTGATGTGAAAGCGTAACAGTGGGTTTAGTGGCCTAATATAATACTATTGATTTTATATCCTATTTTATTATCCTATTTTATCCCTAGATTGACTAAGTTCATAAAAAAAGAAGACAAAATGAATAAAGGAAAATTCTTACAAATAAGTCCACAAATATATATACATTCACTCATATAAAATGGTACCAACTCCCTTACCATTGCGTATTGGTACTTATCGGGTGTAGAATAGATCTGCTTCTTTTTGTTCCTACGAACAAAATAGTTTCGTTATTACTAAAAGTAATTATTACGAAAAGCATCAAACAAATATTAATCCTTTCCCCAAGAGAATCCCCTAAAAAAGGGGTTCATAGCATAGTTTTCTCCAATGCAATAAAGTTACATTGTGTCTATTTTTCGTTGATAAAGGGGTATTTCCATGGGTTTGCCTTGGTATCGTGTTCATACCGTCGTATTGAATGATCCCGGTCGTTTGATTTCTGTCCATATAATGCATACAGCTCTGGTTGCTGGTTGGGCCGGTTCGATGGCTCTATACGAATTAGCCGTTTTTGATCCCTCTGACCCTGTTCTTGATCCAATGTGGAGACAGGGTATGTTCGTTATACCCTTCATGACTCGTTTAGGAATAACGAATTCATGGGGCGGTTGGAGTATTACAGGGGGGACTGTAACGAATCCGGGTATTTGGAGTTACGAAGGTGTGGCCGGGGCACATATTGTGTTTTCTGGCTTGTGTTTTTTGGCAGCTATCTGGCATTGGGTCTATTGGGATCTAGAAATATTTACTGATGAACGTACAGGAAAACCCTCTTTGGATTTGCCTAAGATCTTTGGAATTCATTTATTTCTCTCAGGGGTGGCTTGCTTTGGTTTTGGTGCATTTCATGTAACAGGATTGTATGGTCCTGGAATATGGGTGTCCGATCCTTATGGACTAACCGGAAGGGTACAAGCCGTAAATCCAGCGTGGGGTGTGGAGGGTTTTGATCCTTTTGTTCCGGGAGGAATAGCTTCTCATCATATTGCAGCAGGGACCTTAGGCATATTGGCAGGTCTATTCCATCTTAGTGTTCGTCCACCCCAACGTCTATACAAAGGATTACGTATGGGAAATATTGAAACCGTCCTTTCCAGTAGTATTGCCGCTGTCTTTTTTGCAGCTTTTGTAGTTGCTGGAACTATGTGGTATGGTTCAGCAACTACCCCGATTGAATTGTTTGGTCCCACGCGCTATCAATGGGATCAAGGATACTTCCAACAAGAAATATATCGAAGAATTGGTGCTGGCTTAGCCGAAAATCAAAGTTTATCCGAAGCTTGGTCTAAAATTCCTGAAAAACTAGCTTTTTATGATTACATCGGCAATAATCCGGC